ACCTTTCGTATAAAATCAAAGAACTAAGATATTCTTTCTATTGAGGAGATCCATTTTGAGTCATTATCTATATTGAATTCCTGATCAATTGCTTTTTTCTATCTTTTTCTTATTTTTCTTATACATATTTTATACATATTTTCTTATACATAATATATTTATACTATATATAAATATTTAGTATAAATATATACCTTTCCTTTTATTTTATTTAAATTATTTAAATATTAAATACTTTGTTTAAGTTTAAATAAGTTTAAATAAGTTTAAATTTAAATAACTATTTAAATAATTTCTATTATTTGTTAGAATATTTTATAGAATATTTCAGAATATTTCTAATTTCTATTTTAATAATAGAATTATATAATAAAATAAATAATAATAAAGTTAAATAAGATTAAATAAATAAAAATAAATAAAATGAAAAAAGAAAATAAATAAAAGAAGGTAGATTTTTATCAATCTTTATTTCACGTGTTACATCACATAACAAATTTAAAATTTGGAATTAGGAGAGATGGCTGAGTGGACTAAAGCGGCGGATTGCTAATCCGTTGTACGAATTATTTGTACCGAGGGTTCGAATCCCTCTCTTTCCGCTTTCTCTGATCGCTTGGGATTTTCAAATTCGAAAAGATTCTCATCCCTTGATTTTATCATAGTTAAATGTATGAAACAAATAAGATTATTAAGAATTAATTTAGAAAAAAGCAAAAAAACTAGAAATTTTTTATTCCTCACGTCCAGGATTGCGTCCTGGATCATTAGATAAGAATCCAAAGATAAAAAGGGAAACAAAGAATATCACTACTGTGTAAACAAAGAGTTTGAGAGTAAGCATTACACAATCTCCAAGATCCTTTTTTTTTTTTGAAAAAGGGGAATAGATTACCTATTTTTTACCACATATACCATTTTATTTGTTTTGACACCCCAAAAAATGAAAAAAAAAAATGACTTTTCAAGAAAAGACTTCATTTTATTTTAACGAATTTATTTGTAATAAGATTTTTATTCATTCGTTACCCGAAATTTCTTGTCATATCAATAATTAGGTATTGTGGAGTACCTAATAGTCCATACTCACTGGAAGGTCAGAACGGGTAAAAGGCTGATCCAAATTCATCGCTGTGGTTATTCATTCAATATACAAGAATTTCGATTTTTGTATCGAGGGTTCGTAATGTAAGACTTATCTGATCTTATCAATTTTGAGAATTTTTTTATCGAATGCATCATCAATTTAGCAGAGTATTAAAGATTTCATCGAAAACTTACAGCGGCTTGCCAAACAAAGGCTAAGAGAAAAAAGAGTACAGGTATGACAGGCATAACATCTACGATTGGATTGAAAATGGCATAAGCTTCGGGCAATTTGGCGAATAAAAAACTACTCGAATAAAGGACAGAATTAAGACAGATACCGATTAAACTAAAGATATTAAGCATAACAAGCATTTCGTTCTTGTGGATTAGAAAATTTGGAGTTATTTTTATATTATAAGGGAAAAATGAAAAAGGCAGATCAAGAAATCCTTCTTTTTCTTCGGTTCGGACTCTCCCAAATAAAAAATCCCTCCCCTCATTATCATTCTAAAATGAGAATATAAGGAATTCGGCTTTCATACAATATTTTAATTGAATTTTATGTAATGATCAATGAATTTTTTTGATTCTATATCTACATGTCTTGAATCCTAGCAACAAAATATCCCATATGGTTTTATGTATTTGGGTTGGGATTGACGAATAACCAATACCAATATTACTGTTGATTAGTATCGAATAGAAATCAAAATGGGGCGTGGCCAAGCGGTAAGGCTGCGGGTTTTGGTCCCGTTATTCGGAGGTTCGAATCCTTCCGTCCCAGATCGTTTTTCATGAAACGAGAGATGGGATCACACTGCATTCCACATGAAACAAGAATTTGTTAAAGGGAAAAATTTTTTCTTATTAATTTTCAGAATGGTTCTAAGAATCATATCTGAGAATTCGTTTGGTTTCTCACAAACGGAATCAAGTGTCAAATGTGAGTAAAATTGAATATCTTTATTTTCATTCAAAAAAGAGATTTTTGGCCTATTATATCATAAACATTCAGGATATGCTCGTACTACTCATATTCATTTCATATTCATTTTGAAGTTAGTTTCTTAGAGAAACTTTATGTCCCATATCTAATACCTATGAAATGGGAATTATCACATGATGCATTCTGAATCACAATGTGAGAGAAAGACCTCTCTATTCCCTTTCCCCAAACCTAAAGTCAAGTCAATAAAAAGAAAATAAATGATATCCCATCCAATTCCACATAGAATGTAGAGATTAAAGAGTGGGGAGTTTTGAATTTCATCACAGGTCTTAAAACTTCTAATTAAAGTTGGGTTGGCGCGGTAAAAGAAAAAAAAAAATAGGAAAAACAGATTGATCTGGACCTTATTTTTTTGTATCTTAGATATTATCTGGTTCAAATGAACCATTGTAAATCAATGTAATGTAGTGATTGGGGAGAAATTCGTATATTCCATGTACTTGACTTTAGAATTGATCGAAAATTCTTGAATTTGAAGTAAAACAAAATCTGTATAAAAAACAAGGCCTATGCCTATATGATATATATTATGTATTTTTATTGTATTGTTGTATTTCAGTAACAAGGGCTTTTCGGTTAAGTGAAAAGGATCTGTGATTTATAAAATATCTATAATTAGAATTACCCCGGCTAAGGTAAGAACTCTTAGTTGTATATGATGGATCCGAAAAGATCATACTTCTCTGATTCTTGATTCAGATTTTCTATTTCAGATGAAAGAAAGAATAACAATAACGTAAGGAACTTAATTTTACCTTACACGAGATCAGTTTTTTTTTTTTTACTTCATTTTTTTTTTCTTGATTGGTACTGGAAGAAGTATTAGAAATCTATATTATCAAAATTTCGACTTTTTCGGGTCATTGGAATAGCTTATTTGGTTACTAATTGATTTGATTTCGGGATTGTAAATAATTAGTATTCTACTATAGAAACAGAAACCTCTTTTGGAGGTTTATAGTTTATTTGTTCGAGAAAACTGGATCCTTCATGATTGATCGTCTCGAACAATCTGTTGAAGATGTAAATAATAAAATAAGTCTTAAGCAAACTCGTTTATTCGTCTTATTTATATTTATAAATAAATATTTTCATTCATATGATATAATATGGGGTTAAATTAAAAAAATTCGATCCTTGCTGACCCTTATCCGGATAAATACTTATTTATCCGTAGATAGAAAGTATGGACTATTATATACCGGTTGAACCAATGACTATTCATGATTTTATATTGAATCAATTCCATACCGCTTTGAAATTTCAATTAGAGGAATGTTATGGTAAAACTTCGTTTGAAACGATGTGGTAGAAAGCAACGTGCGACTTGAAGGACATGATCGGCTGTGGATTTTTACATCTGCCATCTTCTATAGTAATGAAGATGCTCTTGGCTCGACATAGTTTGTTCTGTTCTGCCCGGAACCCTATTTGGGTTATAAGTAAATAGTACATGATGAAGCTCGAGAAGAAAGGATTGATTCATTTTTTCAAGGGAAAGAATCTAGGGTTAGTGAAAATCAATAAGTTAGACCAACTTTGTAAGTATATCCTCACTATATATAAATTCTAAATCGAAAGGTTCAAATTCAGAACAAGTTTGAAAAGTCAAATTTTTCGAAATTGGTAAAACTATTTCGATGAAAAGTGTATCACAAGGGAATCAATCGTTCGTATTCTATTTATATAGAAAGAAATAACAATAGAAAGAAATAACAAAAAAAGGTATGTTGCTGCCATTTTGAAAGGAATAAGGATCCCCGAGGTAATGTCTAAACCCAATGATTTCACAAAGCAAAGATAAAGGATTCCGAAACAAGGAAACACTATTTTCAATTGTCTCAACAATTGGATCAGATTGAGGAATAAAAATAGATTCGAAATGAGACAAACAAAAGAGTTTAGAGACGGCTCAATAAATGTCTAAGGATTTTCTTGTCAGAATTACCCAACTTGAGTTATGAGTATGAATGAGATTTCTTCCCTTTTCTGTAAGGAAGAAGAAAAAAGTACTCAATTCAAATCATAGTAAAATTCATGATTTTATGGATCCATTTGCTATTATATACAGAAATTAGAATCATTTTTCTCGAGCCGTATGAGGAAAAAACCTCCTATACGTTTCTAGGGGGGGCATTGTTTATTTACATCTATCCCAATGAGCCATCTATCGAATCGTTGCAATTGATGTTCGATCCCGAAGAGAAGGAAGAGATCTTCGAAAAGTAGGTTTTTACGATCCGATAAAGAATCAAACTTATTTAAACGTTCCTGCTATTCTATATTTCCTTGAAAAAGGTGCTCAACCCACAGGAACTGTTTATGATATTTTAAGGAAGGCAGAATTCTTTAAAGAAAGAACTTCGAGTTAATTAAAGGAAAAAACAAAATAGTTAAATAAATAAAATAAAGTAGGGAAGGGTAACTAGTATCTATCCTTGTGTAATTATTTATATTTACACACCATTTTCCTTTTTCTTGCTTTATTCATATTTTGGTGGGGGAATTTAATTTAACAACAAACAAGGGGTTAAGCTTGCTTATCGTACTTTTATTGATTGAATAAACCGGGGATTTTTTCTTTACCTTACCTTTTCCTTAATTTTTTCCATTCCAATTTCTTATTTATGTTTATGTTGTGCCAATCCAACACAAGTCTTTATTTTATTTACTTGATTTATTTTCTCAACATTGCATTTATATTGACAATGGTGTATCGAACAAATATAATTCGATCGTAGATAAATAGGGCTGTTTATCCCCACCCCATATTGGTTTTTTTTGTTTCCTTCACTCAAATGATGGGTTTGCCTTGCTGCATTTACTCTCATACAAGATGTATTTTCTTAAGGAAAATCAAAAAAGAATTTGATAAAAAATGGGTGGTCTGTCATAATTTTTA